TATAACATAATATACTTTTATATCATCACCTATTTCTTATTTTTACCTTACTTCCTATTCTTAATTATTATTACCTTATCATATAATAATTTATCTATATTATTATATAAATATAACAATAGTTCCCCCACACCCCCCTACGGGGGGTGTGGGGGGGGGACCACGAAGTAAAGTAAAGTAAAGTAGTTTATGAATCACCCGTGCACTCGTAAAAAATTAATTTAATTATCTTTTATTTTATGATAGGACAATAAAAATAGGGTGAAACGATAGAGTAGTTTTTTATTTATTTATTTATTTTTTATCTTTGATGGTATTAATTAAGTAAGTATGATGATATAATATTATATAAATAGACCTTATCGTCTAATGGTTACGACATCATCTCTTCATGTTGAAAATACCGGTTCAATTCCGGTTAAGGTTATTAAATAATATATACCGATTTTTATTTTATTTATAAAAATAATAAAAATTAATAAATAATATATATATATTTAAATATAAATATATATTATTTTTATAATAATAATAATAATTTTATTTCTTCTTTTCTTTTTATTTTAATAAAAAGTAGATAATTAAATAAAATTTAAGATATATATTATATATATATAATTATATATATGTTGCATTGGATATTAAAATAAAAATATCCATTGAAATATATATTTTTATTTTAATTATATATATATCTAAATATATATATATACAATTATTATATATTAATAAAAACTATTTTATATAAATCTACAATTAATTTTAATTAATATGTTAGGTAATTTATTAATTAATTAATATATTTAAATATATTAATTTTAATATTTTATTTTTTATTATTATCTTTTACTACGACCCCTGGTTCCCTGGGGGAATCTATTTTTATATAATAAGTAATAGGTTTCACCATCTTCTATTTCATTGTCCCCCCCCATCATCTATGATGATGGGGGGAACTATTTCATTGTCCCACACCCCCCATACGGGGGTGTGGGAGTGTGGTTCAGGAACTATTCATTTCAATAGGTAGTGGTGATCAATGTAATAGAGAATAAATATATATTATAGTTTACTAATATATAATAATAAATATTTTCTATATATAATATAATATATAGTATATTATATATATAAATTAAAAATAATATAAAAAGATATGGCATTTAGAAAATCAAATTTATATTTAAGTTTAGTGAATAGTTATATTATTGATTCACCACAACCTTCATCAATTAATTATTGATGAAATTTAGGTTCATTATTAGGATTATGTTTAGTTATTCAAATTTGTACAGGTATTTTTTTAGCTATGCATTATTCATCTAATATTGAATTAGCTTTCTCATCTGTTGAACATATTATGAGAGATGTACAACATGGTTACTTAATTAGATATATGCATGCAAATGGTGCTTCTTTCTTCTTTATTTGTATGTATATTCATATTGGTAAAGGATTATATTATGGTTCATATAGATCACCAAGAATTGTATTATGAACTGTAGGAGTTGTAATCTTTATTTTAACAATGGCTGCTGCATTTTTAGGTTATAAACAAAATAGTATAGTTTCCTTTAGAAAACTATATAATCCATTAAAAAATATGGATATAAATAGTTCCCTTCCCCCCTTGCGGGGGGTGGAACAATGAAATAGCCTAAAATTATATAAAAAAAATATTTCATCTTTTACAACGACCCTTGGTTCCCTGTGGGGCCCGGAATCTAAATTTCTAAAATTAAATATTATAAATATTCAAAAACGTAATTATAATGTAAAAAATAATTATATAACAACTGATAAATCTATTAATGAAGTATTAAAAGAATTAAATATTGAATTATTAGAAGCATGAGATAATTTAGAAAATAGTTCAGTACGTTTAAATATTAATAATACAGTAAAAAATAAAACAGGTATTTATATTATTATTAATAAAATTAATAATAAATTTTATATTGGATCTTCAATAAATAAATTATATGAAAGATTTAGTAAACATTTATTAAATTATCATGGTAGTAAATTATTAAAAAGAGCTACCCACCCCCCCTTTTGGGGGGGGGTGGGTGGCTCCTATCTATCAGAGCTGTAAAATTATATGGTTTAAATAATTTTATTTATGGTATTATTGAATTTAAAGATGTAATTCTTAATAATTTTAATATTATAAATAATTCATTAAAAGAAGAATTAGCATTTTCAGAACTTTTATATATTTTAACATTATCACCAGAATATAATATTTTAACTGAAGCATATTCAAGTAAAGGATATAAACATACTTCAGAAACAATTAAAAAAATAAAAGATAGTTTTATAAAAGAACGTCGTATATTATTAAATAAAATACAATCTGATATAAAAAATAAATTATCTGAAGAACGTAAAGAAAAATTAAGACAAATTAATTTAAATAAAATTGTTTCTCAAGCTATCGCCCCCTTGGAAGTTGGGGAGGTGGCCCCATTAGGAGTTACTAAAAATAAATTATCAGATAAATCTAGTAAGCTTATTAAATTATATAATCTAGATAATAAATTATTATGTAGTTTTAAAAATATTCCAATAGCAAGTCATTATTTATGTACTAGTCAAAAAATTATTTTACGTTCTTTAAATAAAGGAATTATTTATGTTCCTACTGTATTTATATCATATTTAAATCTAAAATTTTTATCTAATAATAATAATATTAAATCTTTTATTAATAAAAATGATTTAATGTATATTAATTCTAGAAATAAATCTTCATTTAAAAAATCAAGTACTGTGCCATTTTCTTGAAATACTAAATTATTTATTACAAATAAATAAATAATAATATTATATACTTTTTTATATAATTTATTATTAAATTTATATATTTAAATTCTGATCCCTCCCCCCAACCTTATAAGGTCATTAGATGAAAATATTATTTTTATATAATAGTCTACTATTTATATATTTATATATATAACTATAATAAATAACTTTTATTAGAAATATTATAGTATAGTAATTAAATTATTATCTTATTAACTTTTTATGATTCTTTTAAATAAATGTATTTCATTAAAATTATAAAGAATAATTATTTTATAACAAATAATTATTATTATAATAAGAAAGTTTCCAAAGGGAACCTAACCACCTACGTCATGTATGACGCGGGTATTTCTGATTTATATATTGAATGGAACAATAAGATAGTATATTAATATGATAAAATTATCATGGCAACATTAGTGAAAACGATTAAAAATTATTTAATAATTAAGATCGTCGGTTAAATAAATAATCGCTACAGACTAGTCCACTAATGGGTATCTGAAATGATACTTAATGTATAGTCGAATTTTTATATAAAAAATTGTATTGCTGCGTTTATGGTCAAATGAGTCATTGAGGTGCACTAGTTATTACTAATTTATTCTCAGCTATTCCATTTATTGGTCAAGATATTGTATTATGATTATGGGGTGGATTCTCTGTATCAAATCCTACAATTCAAAGATTCTTTGCATTTCATTATTTAGTACCATTTATTATTGCAGCTGCAGTAATTATGCATTTAATGGCATTACATTTACATGGTTCATCAAATCCTTTAGGTATTACAGGTAATTTAGATAGATTACCAATGCATGGTTACTTTATGTTTAAAGATTTAGTAACAGTATTTGTATTCTTAATTTTCTTCTCATTATTTGTATTCTATTCACCTAATACATTAGGTCAAAATATGGCCTTATTATTAATTACATATGTAATTAATATTTTATGTGCTGTATGCTGGAAATCTTTATTTATTAAATTAAAAATTTATAATAAAACTCTATATTATTTTATTATTCAAAACATTATAAATATGAATAGTTTCGCCCAATCAATTAATTGAATAGTTCCCCCCCCCCCTTGCGGGGGGGGGGACAATGGAATAGGACAATTAAATAGTTCCTGAAAGGAACCAACCGCGCACCATTACATTACATGGGGTGCGGGTAATTTCGCCCAATCAATTAATTGGGTGGTACAATTAAATAGTTTCGTATTAAATTTTAATTGGACAGAGCAATGTAATAAAATAAATATTGTAAGTGATTTATTAAATCCCAATAGAGTAAAATATTATTATAAAGAAGATGATCAGCAGGTAACCAATATAAATTCTTCTAATACTCATTTAACGAGTAATAAAAATAATTTATTAGTAGATACTTCAGAGACTACACGCACACTTAAAAATAAATTTAATTATTTATTCAATATTTTTTATACAAATAAAATAAATCAAATTATTCTTAAAAGACATTATAGTATTTATAAAGATAATAATATTAAATTTAATCAATGATTAGTACCCGCCCCTCTATAGAGGGGCGGGACGTATTTGATTAGCCGGTTTAATTGACGGAGATGGTTATTTTAGTATTAGTAAAAATAAATATACATCTTGTGAAATTCTTGTAGAATTAAAAGATGAAAAAATGTTAAGACAAATCCAAAATAAATTTGGAGGTTCTGTAAAATTAAGATCAGGTGTTAAAGTTATTAGATATAGATTACATAATAAAGAAGGTATAATTAAATTAGTCAATGCCGTTAATGGTAATATTCGTAATAGTAAAAGATTAGTACAATTTAATAAAGTATGTGATTTATTAAATATTAAATTTAAAGAACCTATTAAATTAAATAATGATAATGCTTGATTTATAGGATTCTTTGATGCTGTTGGTACTATTAATTATTATTATTCCGGTAAATTAAAAATTAGACCTCAATTAACTATTAGCGTTACAAATAAATATTTACATGATGTTGAATACTATAGAGAAGTATTTGGTGGTAATATTTATTTTGATAAAGCTAAAAATGGTTATTTTAAATGATCTATTAATAATAAAGAATTACATAATATTTTTTATCTTTATAATAAAAGTTGTCCTTCTAAATCTAATAAAAGTAAACGTTTATTTTTAATTGATAAATTTTATTATTTATATGATTTATTAGCTTTTAAAGCACCTAATAATACAGCTTTATATAAAGCATGATTAAATTTTGAAAAAAATTGAAATAATAATTAAATTTCTACGAATTAATTTATTATTATTATATATTTTATTAATATTCAATAATAATATAAAATAAATTATTATGAATAAATAAATAAATAAATAAATAAATTATAGAATTCCTTAGAGATAAAAATTATCGTAGAATATTATATTTATATTTTTATTTTATTAAATAAAATCTGATCATTAAATATGATCTGATCAATAATAGGATAGTTTAATATAATATAAATTTTTATGAAGATATAGTCCATTTTTATATTTATTATAAAAAGCATCCCGATAACTATATTCCAGGTAATCCTTTAGTAACACCTGCATCAATTGTTCCTGAATGATACTTATTACCATTTTATGCTATTTTAAGATCAATTCCTGATAAATTATTAGGTGTTATTGTAATGTTTGCTGCTATTTTAGTATTATTAGTTTTACCTTATACAGATAGAAGTGTTGTAAGAGGTAATACATTTAAAGTATTATCTAAATTATTCTTCTTCTTATTTGTATGTAATTTTGTATTATTAGGTAAAATTGGAGAATGTCATGTTGAAGTACCATATGTATTAATGGGACAAATTGCTACTTTATTATACTTCGCTTACTTCTTAATTATTGTTCCAGTTATCTCTACTATTGAAAATGTATTATTCTATATCGGTAGAGTTAATAATAATTCAAAATAATTAATAAAATTATACTCATTATAATATAATGATAAATATATATAAATTTAATAATAATATTCTTTACTCACCTATTCCATCGCCCCCCCCCCATACATAGGGATGGATGGGCGGAACTACTCCCCGCCCCATATATATGCAGGTGGTTTTGTTCCCCGAAACTACTTTACTCCGTTGTCCCCTATCGGGGAGGGGGGAACTACCCCCCTTCATTTTTAATAAACTAAAAGTTTAACATACAAAGTAAGAAATAAATTTATAAGTAATAAATATATTTAATATATGCAATATGATGTAATAGGTTAACATATTAGGGTCATGACCTAATTCTATACGTTCAAATCGTATTATTGCTATTTCATTGTCCCCCCCCCTTGCGGGGGGGGGAACTACCCCCCGCCCCACATAATAAAATAAAATCAAATCATATTGGGGGGCGGGGTGTGGTTCAGGAACTATTAATAATCAGTAAGGTTTATATAAAATAAGTAGAATGATATAATAATATTATTATTGAATAAATAATCAATAAAATACCACCATATCCAGTCAGAGGAAATTAAATAGTGATTCCCGTAAGGATCTACTTAAAAATATGGTGGTAAATAATTATTATATATTTTATATGAAATATGTATTAAATATATATTATATATAGGAAAGTCATAAATATATAAATTAAAATATATTATTATCCATCATAATAATAACAAACAGTAAAATTATAAAATTATAAAATTATAAAATTATAAAATGAGAGCGAAATGATGAGATAGTGGATAATATTATATTTTATAATAAAGTAATAAATATAAATAAATAATAATGGAAATATAATACTTATATAATTAACATTTATAAAATAAGTATAGTATATAACTTAATAAATATAAATTAAACAAATATAAAAAAAAGGGATTTTTTTTATATAATAGGTATTTCAACCACTCATATTAATATGTTGAGGTTGGACTTATAATAATAGTTATATATATATATTTATATTATTCTTATATAAATATGTAAAGAATAATATATTAATTATATATATTAAAAAAAAAATTAATATATAATTAAATAATATTACGTATTCCCTGAATTATAATGTATATAATTCTAATAATTAATGGGAGAGCCCCCCCACCACACCCCCGTAGGGGGTGTGGTGGGGGACAATGGAACAGTTATTATAATATACAAAAATATGCTTAAATATAATATATATTAAATATAATTTATTTTAAAATATATAATAACAGATAGAAGCCAAAGGGTCAGGCGCTTTCTTTGGGAGAAAGAGTTAGTTAGTTCGAATCTATCCTATCTGATATTCAGCTTACCACAATATTTTATATATATTTCTCGTGGAAATATATATCTTGGATGGATTCGAAACCTTTCTATGAAATGAATTTTATCCTATTCCATTGTTCCCCCCCCGCAAGGGGGGGAACTACCCCCGCCCCACATAATAAAATAAAATCAAATCATATTGGGGGCGGGGGTGTGGTTCAGGTACTATTCCATTGTCCCCCCCCGCAAGGGGGGGGGGGGAACTACCCCCCCCCACGGGGGGGGGGTAGTTCAGGAACTATCTGATTTAATAATAAAAATAACAATAATAATTGTGAAATATAATATATTGAATGAAATATAATTAAAATATAATGATAATATAATGAAATAGAATAATATTATTTTTATATAATTTTATATATTTCTACACATACTTTTATATCATCCCCCCCCCCGCCCTGCGGGGGGGGGATCAACTTCGTTATTCCTCCCTTTCGGTTCCTATATGGATCAGGAATATAAATTTTATAAGTAATATATAAAATAAGTATCTTTATTTATACAATATATATAATATATATAATTATGAACATATATATATAAAATATATTTCATAAAAATGGTATGATAAAATAATATTATTTATATATTTATTTTATATTCTTAGATCAATATATTATTGATTCTATTTCATCGTCCCGCCCGCCCAGCGGGCGGGGTCGTAACTATTATAAAATATATAATTAATATTGTATAAAGTAATAACTAAAATATATAATTATCCTCTTGAAATATATTTATAATGTTTTGCATCATAAATTATAATGCTAAATTTTTTATAGGGGTGGGGTAATATATATTAATTAACTTAATAAAAATATATAATCAATTATGGTACAAAGATGATTATATTCAACAAATGCTAAAGATATTGCAGTATTATACTTTATTTTTGCATTATTTAGTGGTATGGCTGGTACAGCTATGTCATTAATTATTAGAATGGAATTAGCTGCACCAGGTGTACAATATTTAGGTGGTAATAATCAATTATTTAATGTATTAGTTGTAGGACATGCTGTATTAATGATTTTCTTCTTAGTAATGCCTGCATTAATTGGTGGTTTTGGTAACCAAAAAAATAAATGAAAGTTATAATAATAATAAATAATAGATTCTCGACCTCGATCCCCATCACATTTACATTTTTTATGGTAGGGGTCATCATAAAAGAAAATAAATATATTTTTTATTTATACTCTAAGAGTATATTATTATTACTTTCTTTGTATCTGTAATGTATTAACGGATCAATAAATCTTTTATTAATTATAAAGAAAGATTTATTAATAAGTTGCCGTAATATATTGTAAAGTATATTATTATTACAACACTATATGCAAGAAAATCCTAAAGTCATAATATAATATTATGTAAAATTCAATTAAGTTATGAAATGTACTATAGTATTAAAAATTATTATGAATAATTTTCCTCATTTTATTAAATTAAATTAATAAGGAGTGAATAAGTATGGACAATTTGCAGGAAACTACTACGTCGAAACTACCCGCGTCCCTTAATTTTAATTTTAATTTTAATTTTAATTTTAATTTTAATTTTAATTTTAATTTTAATTTTAATTTTAATTTTAATTTTAATTTTAATTTTAACGGGGGAGTACAGGGGGTGGTTCATAAATTAAATAATAATAAAATGAACTTACTTTTTTTTTATTTTTAATAAAGTAAGTAATCTTAATATATATATATATATATATTTTTGTATATATATACTAATATATAAATTATTATGTAGGATCCTCAGAGACTACACGTGTTGCACCCATTATATTTCTGTATAATGGGTTGAAGATATAGTCCAAATATAATTGAAAAATTATAAAAAAAGAACTACCCCCCCCCCTCGGGGGGGGGTGTGGTTCCTTTCAGGAACTATTTATTACCGTTAATGATTGGTGCTTCAGATATGTCATTTCCTAGATTAAATAATATTGGATTTTGATTATTAGTTCCTGCTTTAGTTTGTTTAGTAACATCAACATTAGTAGAATCAGGTGCTGGTACAGGTTGAACTGTAATTCTAAATAATATGATATGCAGTTATAAAATGTTACTCGATGCATGGAAGACCTTATATAATAAATTTATTATATATTTATTAAATTACTCAATTAATAATAAACAATTAAAAAAATTAGTAAAAATATTTAATATTATAGGTTTATATGCCAGTATAATATATACTATTATACTTCAGAGACTAAACGTAACAAAATGAATTAATTCCATTTTTATAATTAATATTTTTTCTATTGAAAAATCTTCTAATAAGTTATTAAAATCTATTTCAACAAAAAAAAAACAAAAAAAAATATATAATATGAATATAAATGAATGATTAGTAGGTTTAACTGATGGAGATGGTCTATTTAATGTATATCTAAATATAGAAAATATAAAAATTATTTTTACATATAAGATTTCATTAATAAATAAAAATTATCAATTATTATATAAAATTAAATCTTATTTAAATATTGGATCTGTATCAAATAATGATAAAAATAATTCTAATATAATTATATATAAAGTAAAAGATAAAAAATCTTTATTAAATATTATTATTCCTATTTTTGATAAATATCCTTTATTAACTAGTAAAAGATTTAATTATTTAAAATTTAAAACTTGTTTATTAATTAGTGAAGATAGTAATTTATCACAAATAGAAAAATTAAATAAAATTAATAATATTAAAAATATAAAATTAGTAGATAATTATATGTCAGATGTTTGAAATCTAATTATTAAAAATGATAATATTGATTATAATACTCGTAAAATTATAATAAATAATCTTTGAAAGGGACTACCCCCAGCTCCGTGGGATGGGGGTAATCTAACTATTTTAAATTTAAAAGTAGAAAACATTAAAAAAATTATAACAAAATCATGATTAATTGGTTTTATTGAGGCAAAAGGTTCATTCTTTTTACTTAAAAAATCATCTAATAGATTAGTTCATACTTTTAGTATTACACAAAAATTAGATTATATTGTATTATATAGTATTAAATTATTATTAAATATTAATAGTATTCCACACCCGCGTAAGGGGTGTGGGGAACAATTAAATAGTCTTATTAAAGATAAAAAAACTTATTTTAAATTAGAAACCGATAATAAAAATAATATTGAGTATATTATAAATATATTTATATATTCTGATTATACACCTATATTTTTAGGTTCCCATCCCCCCCCCCTCAGGGGGGGGGATGGGCCAACAAAATAGGTATAAAAAGTTATGAATTTAAAATTTGAGTTAGATCTTATATAAAATATAAAAATAATTATATAAAATTATTAAAGATTAGAAAAATTATAATAAAATATAGATTATCATAGAAGAAAAAATATTAAATTAATTCATTTAAGGAATAGTCCGAACAATATAGTAATATATTGATTAATATATATATATATTATATTAATAAAACATATTTTTTTTATTGATATCCTCCTTTATCATCTATCCAATCACATTCTGGACCTAGTGTTGATTTAGCTATTTTTGCTTTACATTTAACATCTATTTCATCATTATTAGGTGCTATTAATTTCATTGTTACAACTTTAAATATGAGAACAAATGGTATGACAATGCATAAATTACCATTATTTGTATGAGCTATTTTCATTACAGCATTCTTATTATTATTATCATTACCTGTATTATCAGCAGGTGTAACAATGTTATTATTAGATAGAAACTTTAATACTTCATTCTTTGAAGTAGCAGGTGGTGGTGACCCAGTATTATACCAATATTTATTCTACGGCATATTCTATGTGATTATAACTTTAAATTTCGTCAAAAATATTAAATTTAATAAATTATTAACACAATTAGAAAGTACTATCTTTAAGGATCATATGTATATGATCTCTAAAAAAAATTTATCTAATATTACTAATGATCTATTAAAAAAATCATTATTAGATTTAACAAATGAAGATATTTCTAAATATAATTGAGAATGAGATAAAACTCCATTTAATTTTGATAAATTTTATGAAGAATTTAAAAAAGAAAAACCAAATAATGAATTACCTTCTAAAGAATTTTTAGAATGATTTATTGGATTTTTTGAAGCAGATGGATGTTTACTTATTCCTAAAAATAATCACTTATTTATAATTATTACTTCACATAAAAAAGATTTACCATTATTAAAATATATTAAAAATAATTTATCTATAGGAAATGTATGTATTAATTCTAATAAATTAGAAAATTATAGATGACAAGTTTATAATCAACTAGATGTTAAATTATTAATTCATTTATTTAATGGTAATACTGTATTACCTGTAAGATATGTAAAATTATCTATGTTTATTACTAATATAAATATAAAATTATTAAAAAAAAATAATGAAAAAATTATTATTATTAATAATTGTAAATTACCTAGATTAGATAATGCTTGATTAGCAGGTTTTACCGACGGAGAAGGTTGTTTTTCAGTAGGTAAAACTAATACTTTTTATAGGGCTATTTATAATATTAATCAAAAATATGTGGCTAATAAAATTATTTTAGATTTTATTTTAAATTTATTAAGAGAATTACTTTCTTCTAATAAAGGTGGTCTATATAAACATTCTTCTAAAACGAATAATGTTTATGAAATAAGAATTAGTAGCTTAGAAACTTGTTATAAATTAAGATTATATTTTGATAAATATCCTTTAAGAAGTTATAAATTAAATGTATATCAAGATTGATTAAAGTTTATTGAGATCGCTTTAAATAAATCTTTATCTATAGATATTAAAAATAAAAATTTATCTATTATGTTAATAAATATTAGAAATAAAAAAAAAATTAATTAATTTTATTTTTATAGTCCCCCCCCACCCCCCATAAGGGGGTGGGGGGGACAATGAAATAGTCCCCAAAGGGGACCACCTGCGCCCGTGGGCGCGGGTAGTCCCCATCATCTTTGATGATGGGGATAACGGAGTAGTCCCCTCCCCTGATAGGGGGGGGGACAACGAAGTAGATTTTATAAATAAATTATATTAAATCCCTTGTAATAAATATTATGACAAAGGGTAAGCGATAAGTTATAATTATATAGTTAACATTGGAATATAAGAAATAATTAAACGTGAGTTTTTTGTATATAAAATATACAATATCATTAAATACAATATTTATATATAAATAATTCTATTTCATCGTCCCGCCCGCCCCAATATGATTATATGCGGGCGGGGGGTAATTATAATAATTTTTAATATATAAAAAATATTATTTTATATATTATATAAAATATATATAATATTGAATTGATATGTTATTTCTTAGTCTATATTTTTCAATAATCAAATTATTGATAATTTATATATACTTATTTATATATATTTTATTAAATAAAAAGTATAGGCAACACTGATAGTACGGTCAAAGATAACTCAATATTAAGACCGTCGGTTAAATAAGTGATCGCTACAGACTGCTTTATCGGTGGTTTCCATCATTATTTATGATGGGGATTAATGTACAGTCGGCGTCTCAATATATATATTTATATATATATTGGTCATTAATTATATAATGAGTAATATATTATAATGAGTGAAATATATAATATATTATATGTACGGCGGATTCTTTGGTTATATGGCCCCTTTATTGTTATATTCCTTAACATTAATGCACCTTCCTATAAGCTGGAACTTATTTATACTTCCTATGAGAGGGTTTTTATTAACTACTAATATTGTAAGTCTTTTATTAGCCATATTAGTTAAAATGTTAATAAAAGATAACAATCAGCTGGTAACGAATAATACTTATCATCTAAATATGATAAGTTGTTTAGTAGGAACCTCAGAGACTACACGGAAGGTATTAATTAATAAATCTTTACGGACATTATCTTTTATTTTTTATTCACTTCTATCCCATTGTCCCCCCCCCTTGCGGGGGGGTGTGGTTCAGGAACTATTAAATAGATATGATAATAATAAATATAAAGATACTCCTCAAACATGTTTGGGGTAAGTATAAAAATAAATTATAAATCCATTTATTATATTCTATCTTCGAAGTAAGATTTATTATTTAATAATGATATAGTCCAATTTTTATGATTTTTCCCCTATTTCATTGTCCCCCCCCCCTTGTGGGGGGGGGGGAATTATTCATAAAGTGAAGATCTCACTTTATATTTTATTCGGGGGAAGTTATAAAATAGCATCCAGAAGTTTATATTTTAATTATTCCTGGATTTGGTGTTGTATCACATATTGTATCAACATATTCTAAAAAACCAGTATTTGGTGAAGTATCAATGGTTTATGCTATGGCTTCAATTGGTTTATTAGGATTCTTAGTATGATCACATCATATGTATATTGTAGGATTAGATGCGGATATTCATTTTTATGTGTCGTTAAATATGGTAACATATTTATTATTATTTAGCTGTATGCCGGAAACTTTATATTTATTTGAGATTGTAATCCATTTATTATTATACTCTCTATTAATTCTACCACCGTCATACCTAAAAGGTATGATGGTATTATTAAAAAAAAATATTTGGAAAAATTTACAATTTTATTTAGAAATTATAATATTTCTAATAATAAACAATCGGCAAGTAACTTTACTTCTTGATCCATTGCAAATAATAAATGGGATTAAAAAATGAGATAAAGTATATTTAATTATTCAAAATAAATATCATTTAACTCAAGAAGGTTTAGATAAAATTAAATCTATTAAAAGGAACTTCAGAGACTAGGACCTTCGGGTCATGATCCCTTCTTTAAAATAAATGGGATTATTACGCTAAATATCCTATATATAAATAAATGCATCTAATACCTTTATTATTATTAAATATAATAATATAAATTTATACCTTACTTCGTTTATCCTTTTCTGAATTAACGTAATTAATAAATTACGGTAAGATCAATTATTTTGGGTGTTTGAAAGTAGGGTTTATAGGATAAAGATACAGTCCATTTTAAAATTATAAATATATATAATTTTTATTAGACTAGAGCTTACTTTACTTCTGCTCTAATGATTATTGCAATTCCTACAGGAATTAAAATTTTTTCTTGATTAAAAAATCCCTTTAGCAAAGAGATAATGTTGATCAAAAAATATATAACTCTTCCTTTAAATTTATTAGAAGAAAAAGATTATAATAATAATATAATTATACCTGATTTATATAAAGGTAATTTATATAATATTTATCCAAGATCAAATAAATATTATATTAAACCTAATTATACTTGTAAAAAATTAGTGGTTTATGGTACTAATTTAGAATCAAATGTTAATAAACCTATATATACAAGTATTGTAAAATCTATAGTAAATATTCCTAATAATATTTTATATATTATAGTGGGTATTTTATTAACAGATGGTACAATTGAATATCTTTCAAAAAAAGATATTCATAATAAAAATTTAATTGATACTAATAGTAGATTTAAATTAAAACAATCTATAATTCATAGTGAATATTTATTATATGTTTATCAATTATTATCACATTATTGTATTAGTCCTCCTAAATTAAAAATTGATTGAGTAAAAGGTAAATCATATAATCAATTAGAATTTTATACTAGAGCATTACCTTGTTTTACTATTTTAAGAAAACATTTTTATAATGGAAGAATTAAAATTATTCCTAATGATTTATATGATTTATTAAATTATGAATCTTTAGCTACCAACTCCCCCCCCTTATAGGGGGGGGGAGTTGGTGGTCTTTACTCCCTTGTAAAGGGGGAAAAAGCTCATATAATTATGTGTGATGGTTCTTTTGTTAAAGGTGGTGGTATTTATTTAAATTTACAGTCATTTAATTTAAAAGAATTAATTTTTATTATAAATATTTTAAAAATTAAATTTAATTTAGATTGTATTTTACATAAAAATAGATCTTCATATATTATTTATATTAGAGTAAAATCTGTACAAAATTTATATCCTTATATTTATAAATATATTGTACCTTCTATAAAATATAAATTTGAATATAAATTAATTTTAAAATATGATTATTATTATAATAATATTATCAAAAAAAAATAAATAAATTTTTATAGTTCCCCCACACCCATCAGGGGGTGGGGGGACAATTAAATAGTAAGATTTTTACAAGAAAAGTTATATATATAGAGGCAAACTCGAGGGAAACCCTATATTGAAAAATAAGAATTAATATAGGACAATCGTCGAACTAAATCATATTTGAGAAATCAATATGTAAAAGCGTAGAGATTAGACGCCTCTGGTATTACCTAAGTAATAAGTATTATATACTTATTATACGGAGACATAAGGAATAATCCTATGGAGTCAGTAATGACGTTGAAGCATACCTTCAAGTATTAATTATATATTAATACCCGACCCATATATTACCTTCTATTCCATTGTCCCCCCCCCCCATCATCCTAGATGATGGGGGGGGGGGGAACTACCCCCCGCCCCACGGGGCGGGGGGTGGTTCCTTTCAGGAACTATTTGTTTAATGATTTATTATAAATAAAAAATTAAATAAACTTTTAACTAATATATATTATATATTGTTAATTTTGGAAAAGAGTAATTTTAAAATTAAATGGGATATTATAAATAATTTTATTATTGTTTTATTTACTTAATTAATAAAATTATCGAATATTATGTTTTTAATAACTCGATTTATTTATTTATCATAAAAATAAAATAATTATTTCATTGTCCTAACTATATTATTGTAGGGGTTGGACAGAATTATTTATAATATATTTTTAACTAGCTAGACCCCTCGCCCCACGGGGCGGGGTCTGGCCCCCTCCGGGAGCTAGCCCTTTATAAAGGTCTGGCCCCTCCGGGAGCTAGACCCCTAAGATTTTATAGATTTAGGGGATTGCGATCCCTCTTATTATTTATTTATTTTTAATAGAGGTAGCAATTTAATATTTAAACTTTTTAGAGAAGTTAAAATATTTTAATGAATCTGTGATGATTTAAGGTTAAAAAAAAAGAGCACTTATTTATGGTGGTTCTATTAGATTAGCTCTACCAATGTTATTTGCTATTGCTTTCTTATTTTTATTCACTATTGGTGGATTAACAGGAGTAGCTTTAGCTAATGCATCATTAGATGTAGCATTCCATGATACTTATTATGTAGTGGCTCATTTTCACTATGTATTATCTATGGGTGCTATTTTCTCATTATTTGCAGCTTATTATTATTGAAGTCCTCAAATTTTAGGATTATACTATAATGAAAAATTAGCTCAAATTCAATTCTGATTAGTATTTGTAGGTGCTAATATTATTTTCTTACCTATGCATTTCTTAGGTATTAATGGTATGCCTAGAAGAATTCCAGATTATCCTGATGCATTTGCAGGTTGAAACTATGTAGCATCTATTGGTTCATTTATTGCTGTTATTTCTTTATTCTTATTTATTTATATCTTATACGATCAATTAGTTAATGGTTTAAATAATAAAGCAACTAATAAATCAGTATTATATGCTAAATCTCCTGATTTTGTTGAATCTAACGAAATCTTTACTTTAAATACTGTTAAATCTTCATATATTGAATTCTTATTAACTTCTCCACCTGCTGTTCATTCATTTAATACTCCAGCAGTACAATCATAATATAATATATAATAATATATTATTATTAATAATAATATTCTTACCCCCTTATTTATTTATTTATTTTTTCATATAATTATATATAATATATATAAAATATAAATTTTTATATTTTTACTTTTTTACATACTATTTATCCCTATTTAATTGTCCCCTCCCCCCCCCTTGCGGGGGGGGGAACTACCCGCGCACCCAACCCATGGTGCGCGGGGCGGTTCAGGAACTATCCCATTGTCCCCCCCATCATCTATGATGATGGGGGGAACTACCCCCCGCCCCACGGGGCGGGGTGTGGTTCCTTTCAGGAACTATTTATATATAAGGATTATAGAAGTAATATATTATGTAAGTTATAAATATATATATATCTAATAAAATATATAAAATATATATATATATATAAATAATTAATCTATTATATTGTATTTTTATAATAAAAATAATTCTTTAATAATACCCCCTTCTTATTTTTATTAATTTATTTATTAAAGGTGGATCTAGTTTTTGTTAAGATAAACAATGAATAAAGTAAGGAAACTATTCCATTATCCTATTCCATCGTCCCACCCACCTAAGTGGGTGGGCGGAACTACCCCCCCCGCCCCCATATAATTATATTGGGGCGGGTGGTGGTGACCAATTTAATAAATTTAATTAAATGGTGGGTGGGTATAATTATTATAAATAATTCTAAATTTATTTCAATATAATGTTGTTATTTTATCTAAAAATATATATAAAAAAAAAATATGCCACAATTAGTACCATTTTATTTTTTAAATCAATTAACTTATGGATTTTTATTAATTACAGTATTATTAGTATTATTTTCTCAATATTTTTTACCTATGATTTTAAGATTATATGTATCAAGATTATTTATTTCTAAATTATAATAATTAAATAATACTTTCAATAAATAATAATAATATCTATTCTATCGTTCCACCCAACCAACCAGGTGGGTGGAACTACCCCCCCCGCCCCTCGGGGCGGGGTATAGTTCCTTTCAGGAACTATCCCATTGTTCCCCCCCATCATCATAGATGATGGGGGGGGAACAATTATAGTATATATAAATTATACTTTATTTTTATTAATTACTATACTTATCCCTTATGTATTATAAGGAGTATTATTATTTAATATATAATAAATCTAATTTTAATACAATATATTGTATTAAGTTTTATTTTATATATATATATTTAATATAGTTTCGTTCCATTAGAAATAAACTATTACTTCATTGTACCAATCCCCCACCTTAAAAAAGTGAGGTACTAAATAGTAAAATTTAAAATAATAAAAATAGAGGTAATATTAATATATACATTATAATATATTTTCTTCTATATTTTAATATATTATTCGTATAATATATTTTAATAATAATAATTAAGTAGAAAATATTATTAAATATATATTTTCCTTTGGTTGATAAAATAAATAATGTTTACTTTTTTTTATTTATAAATAGTTCCTGAAAGGAACCACCCCCCCCCCATGGGGCGGGGGGTAGTTCCCCCCCCCCGCAAGGGGGGGGGGGGACAATTAAATAGTTCCTTTCAGGAACCACCTATCATCTATGATGATGGGGTAAACAACGAAGTAAATATTATTTGTTTAAAGTTATAATAAATAAATATATCTAATAATGTTAAATTTATTAAATACATATATTAATTCACCTTTAGATCAATTTGAAATTAGAGTATTTTTAGGTTTTGTATCACCATTTTATGATTTAAGTTGTTTAAGTTTTACAACATTTTCATTATATACATTAATTGTATTATCAGTAATTTTAGGATTAAATTTATTAACTAATAATAATGGTAAAATTGTAGGTTCAAGATGATTAGTATCACAAGAAGCTATTTATGATACAATTTTAAATATGGTTAAAGGTCAAATTAGTGGTAAATCATGAGGTTATTATTTCCCATTAATTTATACATTCTTTATTTTTATTTTTACAGCTAATTTAATTAGTATGATTCCTTATTCATTTGCTTTAACATCTCATTTAGTATTTATTGTATCTTTAAGTACTATTATTTGATTAGGAGCTACTATTCTAGGTTTTTATAGACATGGTTTAGTTTTCTTCTCATTATTTGTACCTACAGGTACACCTTTACCTTTAGTACCTTTATTAGTTTTAATTGAATTATTATCTTATATTGCTAGAGCTATCTCTTTAGGTTTAAGATTAATGGCTAATATTTTAGCAGGACATTTATTAATGATTATTTTAGCAGGATTAACTTTAAACTTAATGTCTATTAATATCTTTACTTTAGTTTTTGGTTTTGTACCTTTAGCTGGTATTTTAGCTATTTTATGTTTAGAATTTGCTATTGCTATGATTCAAAGTTATGTTTGAGCTATTTTAACATGTTCTTACTTAAAAGATTCTTTATACTTACATTAATATAATTTATTATACTATCCCATAGTTTAATACCCATTTGATTTTATTTTATTTCATTTATAGGGGAAACTATTTATTAGTATATATATATATAAAAACAAACAAAAAAAGGTAGTATTACTAAGAAATAATATTTTCTTCCTATTCCATTGTCCCCCCCCCATCATCATAGATGATGGGGGGGGGGGGAACTACCCGCCCCCACGGGGCGGGGGTAGTTCAGGAACTACCTTTGTTAATTATTTTTTATAATAATATATATATAATATATTTATTATTTTTTTTTTTTTTTAATAATATTCTTTTTTTATAAAAATTATAAAATTAAAATAGATATAATAATAGTCCCCCCACCCCCGTACGAGGGTGGGACATTGAAATAGGAATTATTAATATTTAATTAAAAGTAATAATAAATTATTATTAATATTTATACAATATTATAAAATAAAAATAGTTCCCTTTGGGGAACTATTTTTATTGTCCCTACCCCCCCCCTTACGGGGGGGGGAACTACCCCCCGCCCCACGGGGCGGGGTGTGGTTCAGGAACTATTCCATTGTCCCCCCCATCATCTATGATGATGGGGGGGAACTACAAAGTAGAATGAATTTAATTTATTTAAATTTATTATTTAAATAAATTAATATATTTAACTCTTCCCTTTTTTTTAATATGAGTTATTAATCTTATTTATTATTCTTTTTTTTTTTTAATAATAAATAATATATATATAAATAAAATATACAATAAATAATAAATCATTATATATATAATTTAATAATATTGACCTTTATTTTTATTTAACTATAATATATTTGTTAATATATAAGATTATATATGATTATATTATAATAATAAAGTTTAATACTTTAAATATAAAAATAATATGCAATTAGTATTAGCCGCTAAATATATTGGAGCAGGTATCTCAACAATTGGATTATTAGGAGCAGGTATTGGTATTGCTATCGTATTCGCTGCTTTAATTAACGGTGTATCAAGAAACCCATCATTAAAAGATACATTATTCCCATTCGCTATTTTAGGGTTTGCCTTGAGTGAAGCTACAGGTTTATTCTGTTTAATGATCTCATTCTTAATGTTGTATGGAAGTTAATTAGTAAAAACAATAAAATTCTTTAATAATATTCTTATATATATTTAATAATAATTAATTTATTATATTTTTATATTTTTAATCTAAATAATAGATTTATTATTATTAAAATTTTATTTAATAAATTAAATACCTATATCTTATTTATAAGATATTAATAAATATATATATAAACATATATAAAAAATAATATTATTCTATATTGAATATTTATTATTACTAATTCTATTCCATTGTCCCCCCCCATCATCTATGATGATGGGGGGGAACTACCCCCCCCCCACGGGGGGGGGGTGGTTCCTTTCAGGAACTATTTCATTGTCCCCCCCCCCGCAAGGGGGGGGGGAACTACCCCCCGCCCCACGGGTCGGGGGGGGGTGGTTCCTTTCAGGAACTATTTATAAAATAAATAGTTAATAATTATCCTAAAAGGATATATTACATATACTTAATATATTATTTGAATATATTAATACAATTGTATATTATATATAATATACAATAAATTTAAGTTATAATATAAAAAAATTAAACAAATGAAAAAATTTAACAACAAAACATTTTGATGATTAGTAGGATTTACTGATGGTGATCGATCATTTAGTTGTTATTTAGCAGCAAATAATAAAACTATATCTTTTAAATTAAATTATCATTTACATAAAGATGATATAATTTGTTTAAATAATATTAAAAATATTAAAAATAGTCCCCCCCCCACACCCCCCTACGGGGGGTGTGGGACAATGAAATAGTTTTATTGTTTTCTATTATAAATTTATATAAAATTAATAAATCTTGTTTTAAATATTTTAATAGTTCTTTTTTAACATTAAAAATATTATTATCTTTATAATATTCATTATATTTTAATAAATCTACATTTGTATAAAAATCTAAACTAGGTAAAGGTCCATTATAATTTAATGTATTAATATTAATAAATTTATAAGGAAAAATACCTTTATTATTATTAAGTAATTCATTTAATGATTTGTTAAACATTAAATAACTATCTAATAATGTTACTTTATGTACTACATCACCTACTTTTATACTTAAAATTATTTTAATAATAAAATTATCTTTAAATAGAGGTAGTAAACTAATTTTGTTATTTTCTTTATTATTTAATAAAGCCGTAGTTAAATATACAGAATCAAATTTAGATAAATTATGTACATATAAAGTATAATTATTTAATTTAGTTATTATATCTTCCAATAAATTATAAATTAATTTATTAGATAATTCATCAATATTATCTTTATTAATATTATTTAGATCAATAAATTTTATATGAAGAATTAATTTATTGCCCTCACAATTATTATATAAATAACCTAAAGCATAAACTCATGATTTATCATATTGTTGAAATGTTTCTAAATCTAATGTACCAATTATATTATCTATTCTCCATATTTACCTTATGATATTTATACACTTATTAAAGTAAAATAAGTGGAGGTGTATATATGTATAATTTAAAAGGAAATTTAGTTAAAGTATTTAAAGGAGCTACACTTACTGGTTTATTTTTTTTTTTTTATAAAACGTTATCAAATTTTATTTTGTATTAAAAATAATCTTATTATTAATAATAATTATATTAATATCTATATAAGTAATGTAATATTTTTAAGAATAGACAAAAAAGTCTAATTATATAATAATAAAAATTATGTTAAATATGTATTTTAATATTTTAAACGTTATTTATAACGATGTACCAACACCTTATGGTTTTTATTTTCAAGATTCTGCTACACCTAATCAAGAAGGTATTTTAGAATTACATGATAATATTATGTTTTATTTATTAATTGTATTAGGATTAGTATCATGATTATTATTTACAATTGTAAAAACATATTCTAAAAATCCTATTGCATATAAATATATTAAACATGGTCAAGTAATTGAAATTATTTGAACTATCTTCCCAGCTGTAGTATTATTAATTATTGCATTCCCTTCATTTATTTTATTATATTTATGTGATGAAGTTATTTCACCAGCTATGACTATTAAAGCTATTGGTTTACAATGATATTGAAAATATGAATATTCAGATTTTATTAATGATAATGGAGAAACTGTTGAATTTGAATCATATGTTATCCCTGAAGAATTATTAGAAGATGGTCAATTAAGATTATTAGATACTGATGCTTCAGTTGTTGTACCTGTTGATACACATATTAGATTTGTTGTTACAGCTGCTGATGTTATTCATGATTTCTGTGTACCTAGTTTAGGTATTAAAATTGATGCCTCTCCTGGTAGATTAAATCAAGTATCAGCTTTAATTCAAAGAGAAGGTGTATTCTATGGTCAATGTTCAGAATTATGTGGAGTAAATCATGGTATGATGCCTATTAAAATTGAAGCTGTTTCATTACCTAAATTCTTAGAATGATTAAATGAACAATAATTAATTAATTATTGAAAATAATAATTATATATTTTACCATATCCCACTTCTTCTATTCCATATTAATTTTAGAAGAAAAAAAAACATAAATTTAATAATATTCTATATTCCAATATTAATAATTTTATTTTTATAATATTTTTTATTTTATAATGATCTTTTAATATATATATAAGTAATATATTACGAGATAATTATAATATCTCTTCGTCCCCTCCTATATAAAAAAATAATAATTTCCCCCCCCCTCCCTTAGTATGGGGGGGGGGGAGATGACAGAGTAGTTTCCCAAAGGAAACAAAACCACCTGGCCCTTTAAAATTAAAGGGAATCTATTTATAAATATTCAATAAATAAATATAATTATATATATAATTAATTTTATATTTTTAAGAGGTAAAAATTAAATCATAGAAGTAAATAAAACCTTTTATTGTCTTCCAATGGATGTATAATAAAGTTAGAAGAAAGCCTTTATAGCTTAGTGGTAAAGCAGTAAACTGAAGATTTACCTACATGTAGTTCGATTCTCATTAAGGGCAATATTATGTAAACACTGAGACTTGAACTCAGATCTTATGCACCTAAAAACATATATTCTACCGATTAAATTATATTTACTATTTTATTATCTCACCCAACCAATTTATAAATTGGTTGGGCGAAATTATTCTTATTATCAATTTTATAATTAAATTATAAGCTGGGTTATATATATACCTATTACATAGGTTTATTATATTACCATCACCCTTATATTTATAGAACTATTCCATTGTCCCCCCATCATCTTTTATGATGGGTGGGGTACTACGAAGTAAGATAATAATTTGTTTACTTATATATTAATAATAATAAAAATATTAATATATTTGTTTACAATATAATATAAATATATATATATATATAATATAGTAGATATAAGTAATAATTATAAAAATAATTTTATTATTTTTATTCTATATAGAAAATATTTTCTAGTTTTTATTTATTTTATTTTATCGTACTAACCAATTTATAAATTATTTTTAATATTTATTATATTTTTAAGTATATTATTAATAGTCCCCCCACCCCCAAAGGGGGTGTGGGGGGACAATGAAATAGTATTAAATATAATAAATATTCTAATACAATTAATATATTTATTGTATATTATTAAAGGAGATGTTGTTTAAAGGTTAAATTGTTAGATTGCAAATCTATTCATAAAGAGTTCGATTCTCTTCGTCTCCTTAATATATTATATAATATTTAAAGGAGATTAGCTTAATTGGTATAGCGTTCGTTTTACACACGAAAGATTATAGGTTCAAATCCTATATTTCCTAATTATATATATATTATATAAAAAGTATTTATTTCATAAATATATATGAATAATACTTAAATATTCTCTTATACATAAGAATAAATTATTTATAAACCATTTAATTAAATGTTGAGTACCCCCCCCACCCCCGTAGGGGGTGGGGGGGGGACAATGGAATAGCAGTATGATAGAATATTAATATTTTATTTATTTATTTAAGGTATATATAAAATATTAATATATGTATATATATATCATTATAATATATATAAAAAAAAGTATTATATTTATATTATAAATATTTTTAATAAATAAATTCTAAATATTAAAAATCAAATATTATAAATATTAAAGTTAAAAAGTAAATATAAAAATTATGACACATTTAGAAAGAAGTAGACATCAACAATTTCCATTTCATATGGTAGCTCCATCACCATGACCAATTATGGTATCATTTGCATTATTATCATTAGCATTATCATTAGCATTAACAATGCATGGTTATATTGGTGATATGAATTTAGTATATTTAGCTTTATTTGTTTTACTAGCTAGTTCTCTATTATGATTTAGAGATATTATTGCTGAAGCAACATATTTAGGTGATCATACAATTGCTGTAAGAAAAGGTATTAATTTAGGTTTCTTATTATTCGTAGTTTCAGAAGTATTAATTTTTGCTAGTTTATTCTGAGCTTACTTTCATTCAGCTATGAGTCCTGATGTACTATTAGGTGGTGTATGACCTCCTGTTGGTATTGAAGCTGTACAACCTACAGAATTACCATTATTAAATACTATTATTTTATTAGCATCAGGTGCTACTATTACATATAGTCATCATGCTTTAATTGAAGGTAATAGAAAAAATTCATTATTAGGTTTATTAATTACACTTTGATTAATTATTATTTTTGTAACTTGTCAATATATTGAATATACTAATGCTGCTTTTACTATTACTGATGGTGTATATGGTTCAGTATTCTATGCAGGTACTGGTTTACATTTCTTACATATGGTTATGTTAATTGTTATGTTAGCTATTAATTATTGAAGAATGAGAAATTATCATTTAACATCTGCACATCATGTTGGATATGAAACTACTATTTTATACTTACATATTTTAGATATTATTTGATTATTTTTATACATTACATTTTACTGATGAGGTGTATAATAAATAAAAAAAAAATAATAAGTTTTTATCTATAAATATCATAGATAAATTATATTAAATAATATTCTTTTTATATTACCCCCCTTAAAAATATCTACTTCATCCGTCCCCGAAAGGGGCTATATTAATTAAAGGAAATTTTATAAGTAATAATAATATTATTATTAATTATTTTTTATTATGTATTGTAAGAGATTATTAAATATAATATAATAAAGTAAATAATTAATAAATATAAATAGAAGATAGTCTCCCACCCCCCTAAGGGGGTGGTGGGGGGACAATGAAATAGTCTCTGAAAGGGACCCCCCCCCCCGCCCCGTGGGGCGGGGGGTAGTCTAAAAATAATTTTATTATGGGTATGGCCCTCTAAGCATATACTTTTATTTTAAAAATAAAGACTATTCCTCCCCCCCTTTATGATAGCTAATAAAAGGGGAGAGGGGAGCCCTATCTTATTCTAGAAATTAAGTAGCTACCCACCACCCCTTTCAGGGGTAGGGTATGGTTGGCCCCGTTAGGAGCTACCCATCCTTCGTATGGGTGGCATTTAAAAGATTAAACGCTATTTTGGTGGAATTGGTAGACACGATACTCTTAAGATGTATTACTTTATTGTATGAAGGTTCAAGTCCTTCAAATAGCATATTATTTATAATATACCACCTTTTATAATATTTTTATTTCGGTGAGAGTAAGGAAAAAAGTATATATAATATATAAATATACTTTTTTATATAATTATATATATATTTAATTAATAATTTATCTATTCTTAAGTTATGTATTTATTAATAGTTCCCCCCATCATCATAGATGATGGGGGGGGGGACAATGGGATAGTTCCTGAACCATCACCCCCCCGCCCCCAATATGATATGATTATGTGGGGCGGGGGGGTAGTTCCCCCCATTACGTGGGGGGGGGGATTGGTGGGACAATGAAATAGGTTTTTAATCTTCTAATATTTTAATTATTTTCTACTGACTGTTATTTTTAATCTTAACGAAATCATTATCTTATATGATGAGTTATTTTTATTTTAACTCTAAATATATATATTTATTAAATAAAATAAGTTTTATTATAATATTAAAAGATAAATAATAAATTAAAATTAATAAATTATATATTATAAAAAAATATATATAATTATTTTAATTCTAAAAATAATAATTTATGAATAATCTCATCCTATCCTCTCCACTCATACCTATAAGATTTTCTTTTCTGGTTTATTTATTCCCATATTATTTTTATTTAGTTGTTCCTGAAAGAAATAAATCACACCCTAATAATTGTGATGGGAAATAGTTCCTGAACCACCCCCCCCGAGGGGGGGTAGTTCCGCCCAAATAATTGTAATTGTGGTGGGACGATTAAATATTAAGAAATGGTATTAATAAATTAAAAAAAATTTTATATGTAATAAATAATATAATAGATTTATATTTATATATATATATTTATATATATATATTATTATTTATAAAAATGAATCGTAGACTAATAGGTAAGTCACCAAAATTTGAGTTTGGAGTTTGTTTGTTCGAATCAAACCGGTTCAAATTATATATTTTTATTTTTATAGTTCATGAATCCTATTTATTATAAGAGGCTACCCACCACCCCCAAAAGTACCCCCCCACCCCCTACGGGGGTGGGGGGGACAATGAAATAGGGTATGGATGGCCCCCTGCGTAGTCTAAGATATATCAACTTTGTCCGCCTCCCCCTCGCGCATCCTGTAAGTAAAGGGGGCGGGAGTAGTTTTCCAAAGGGGAACAAAACCACCTGCATATATATGGGGCGTTACATATTTTAATATGTAGTTTCGCCCACCCACTTATATGGTTGGTACGATGAAATATTTTATTATGAGAGAATATTGTTTAATGGTAAAACAGTTGTCTTTTAAGCAACCCATGCTTGGTTCGATTCCAGCTATTCTTATAATTACTTCATCATTCCATCTTAAATATATATATATATATATGGTAGTCCTTAACAGCTATCCCCCTCCCCCCCCTAAGGGGATTTTATTAAAAATAAATCGCTCTCTTAGCTTAATGGTTAAAGCATAATACTTCTAATATTAGGATTCCATGTTCAACTCATGGAGAGAGTATTACTATTTTATAAGTAATAATAATAATTAATTTTATAACCATTAGATATTAATAAAAAAAATTAGACTCTTTCTTAATTTATAAAAAATATTAACATAATAGAAATATATTATTTATATTAATATTATTTAATAATAATAAATTTATTAATATTTTATTAGAGAGTATAAAAAAATATACTTTTTTATACCTCCCCCTCCTTATTATTAATATGGGAGGAGGTAATTAAATTATATTATTAGGTTTTCTTATTTTAATAAAAAAAAATTATTATTTATTTATATAAGGATAGTTAGTTTCACCCAACCAATTTATAAATTGGTTGGTGGGCCAAAGGAATAGTAAGTTATAAAATATATATATAAATTATTATAATATTAAATATTTTTATTTCGTACCTTAATAAATTTATTATTATTATTAAAGATGATGGTTTTACTTTAATGTAATAGCTCCCGGAGGGAGCCAGACCTTTATAAAGGGCTAGCTCCCGGAGGGGGCCAGACCCCGCCCCGTGGGGCGGGGGCTAGCTAATCTACTTTTATTATAATCCTTTATATCTTTTTATCCCCCCCCTTATAAAGGGGGGGGGGGATAATTAATAGTTCCTGAACCAACCCCGCCCCCAATATGATATGATTATGTGGGGCGGGGGTAGTTCCCCATCATTTTTGATTTAATTTTATGATGGGTGGGAATAATGAAATAGGTATAAGTTAATTGGTAAACTGGATGTCTTCCAAACATTGAATGCGAGTTCAATTCTCGCTACCTATAAAATAATATAAATTATTAATGGATCTGTAGCTTAATAGTAAAGTCCCATCTTGTCACGATGGAGGATGTCAGTGCAAGTCTGATTAGATTCGGGAAAATTCACCATTAGGTAAGGTAGATTATTTGCTAAGTAATTGAATTATTATTCTTATGAGTTCAAATCTCATATTTTCCGTTGTTAATAAATAATATCCTTAATTTAATGGTTAAAATATTAGTATACGGATCTAATTATATAGGTTCAATCCCTATAGGATATTAAATATTATATCTCTTCCTTCTTCACCATCCCCAATCAGTTATATTATATTCGTAATATATAATATTATAAATATAATCCTATTATAATTTAATACTAATATTTAAAGAGGGAGGAGTAGAGATAATATTAAGATAATACTATATAATATATTTAATAATTAAATTAGGATTAATATAATATATATATAGTAATGTAATAGTTCCCCCCCACACCCCCCCCTACGGGGGGTGTGGGGGTTGGGACAATGAAATAGTTCCCCCCATCATCATAGATGATGGGGGGGGACAATGAAATAGGTGAATATATTTCAATGGTAGAAAATATGCTTGTGGCGCGTTTAATCTGAGTTCGATTCTCAGTATTCACCCTTTTATTAACCTCATCCTTAATAAATTATTAAACCTTATCTATTATTATATTTATAGTAGATCTAATGAAGTAATACTTATAATATGTTTATATTTCTTAAATATAAATATAATTTAATATTAGCAAAAATATTAATAATAATTAAATAAAATAGTTTTTTATATTATTTACAAATATAATATTTTTCAATAATTTTTTATTTATTTATTTATTTATTTATTTATTTATTAAAGTGGGGAGGTTATATTTATAATATAATATCATATTAATAAAAAAATAGATCCCCGGCCCCCTTATAAAGAGGGGGGGCCGGGTCGTCGTAGAAGATATTATTAAATAATTAACTTGTATAGTTTAATGGTTAAAACATTTGTCTCATAAATAAATAATGAAAGGTTCAATTCCTTCTACAAGTATATATAAAACTACATAATAATATATCAAATATATATATATTTGATACAATTAATAATATAATATATTTTCTATTTTATATATACCCATTTATTATATGTATAAATATAATAGGTGGTAATAAGATTATTATCATCTATATGAATTTTATTTTTAGTGTTTATTAAAAATTTATATTCATTAGAAGAAAATTAATTAATTTTTGTATATATTATTTTTTTTTCATAAATAAAAAATGAAAAATAAATAGATATTAAAGATATATTTCCTAATATCCTTTTTTTTATTATTTATTTATTATATTTTATTTAATTTTTAATTATTTTTATATTAATAAAATATTATAAAAATAAGTATAACTATTTTATTTAGTTATGTTTAAATAAAATATATAGAATATTTAAATTAAATTAAATATGAATAAATATTAGTTAGGGGGGAGACCATATAATTTATATAATTTATTAATTAAGTTAATAGTTCCTGAACCACACCCCCGCCCCAATAGTCCCCCCATCATCTTTTATGATGGGGATAACGAAGTAGTGGGGGTAGTTCCCCCCCCCCTTGTGGGGGGGGGACAATGGAATAGAATATATAAAAATATCAATTAATTATATTGGTTATATTATATAATTGAATAAGATAAATAAATTAATCAATGATAAAAAATATAAATTTATTAAAATTATTAATTACTTCGTCATCTTTTATGATGGTAATTAATAAATTAGATATAAATAATAATAATAAATTATTATTAAAAACATTATTATTAGAATTAAATAAAAATAGATTATCAAAAAATATTATTAATAATAAAAATATTAATAAATATATAAATGAATTAAATAATAAAGGTAATAAATTACAACATTTAAATAATATAAATAATTGACTAACACAAATTTATAATTATAATAATAATTTAGAAATTACAAATACTATAAAAGATAAATTATTAAAAAAATTATTATATAAATTTATAACATTAAAATTAAATATAAATAATGTAAATTTTATAAAAAATATTATTATTAGTAAACCTATTTTTCAACATACTATTAATAATTTAAATATTAAATTTTATTATTATAATTTATCATTATATAATATGAATAATAATAATAAATATAATAAATATTATATAACATTAGTATCAAAAATAATAAATTTATTAAATAATAATAATAATAATTTAAGTAAAATTTTAAGTTATTATTATAATAAAAAAGTAACAATTGAACCTATTAAATTATCATATAATTATTTAAATAGTGATATTTTTAGTAAATGTATTAGTATGGGAGATATTAATAAATATAATAATGGTATTAAAAATGAATATTCACGTTTATTAAATAATACTATTCCTAAATTAAATGATCAACTTATTTCTATAAATTATATTAATAATATTAAATATATTAATAAATTAAAATATAATAATATTATTAATAATATAAATAATAATAATAATAATTTAAAATTAAATATTAATAATATTTATAATAATATAGATATTTATAATATCCCTATAAATATTTTAATGTTTAAATATTTAACAGGTTGATCTATTACATTTAATGGTAGATTATCAACAAGTAAATCTATTTCTAGATCTGAAACACATAAAATTTTAGTAGGTACTTTCCGTAATAAAAATTATTTATGAAGTAATATTAATAATAAATATAAATTAAATTATATCCCTGCTAATCATAATTTATCTAATATGTCTAATGTTAATAAAAATGGTAAATATAATATTAAAGTTAAATTAAATTATATTTAATATATATATTATATTTATATAATACAATTATTATATTAAATTAATAGAAAATTAAACTTAATAATTATATTATCCTCCTATATACCTATTTTTATGTCCCCCCCCCATTTCAGGGGGGGAACTACCCCCCGCCCCACGGGGCGGGGGGTGGTTCCTTTCAGGTACTATATTAAAATAATATAAAATATATAGTTTTTCTATAAAAAAAAAAATTAATAATATTCTATTTCATTATTTATCATCTATCTTCTTTTTTTTATTGATACTTTATTAATTATATCTATTTCCTACTTATTATTAAATACCATTATAATATATATTATATATAAGTAATAAATAATAATAATAATATAAAAAAGTAAAAAAATATATATAATAAAACTTTTATATAGGTTTCCATATATTATAAAAATAAGGTATTAAATAATTATATATAATTTAATTTATTATTTTTTATTGTATTTAATAATTAAATAATAAAGGTAAAAAATATTATAAAATATATTTAATAATAAATATATTTAAAAATTAATATTTATTTTAGTTCCTGAACCACCCCCGCCCCACTATTTCATTGTCCCCCCCCCGCAAGGGGGGGGGAACTATTGGGGCGGGGGTGGGGTGGGACGATGGAATAGTACTAATATTATATATTATTTATTCATATATATAATAAAGGAGGGATTTCCAATGTTGGTAATTGGAGTTGAGCTGTAAACTCAATGGTTTCTACCTTCATAGGTTCAATTCCTATTCCCTTCAATTAATTATTTATTTATTTATTCTTATAAAATAATAATAATAATTAAATCTATTATATAATACCCTACCCCCCCCCTCTTATTTGAGATATTCATTCTTAAGAAAGTATGGTGAAGGGGGGGGGGATATAAACGATTAAATAGTTCATATAAGTAATAAATTTATTTATATAAAGGTTCCAAAATAATTTATCAAAAAATAGTACCCCCACAGGGGGTGGGACAATGGGATAGTACCCTGAAAGGGACCACTCCCCAATATGATATGATTAAGTGGGGCGTGGGTAGTCCCCCCCCCATCATCTATGATGATAGGGGGGGGTTGGGACAATGAAATAGTCTTTATAGCTTATCGGTTAAAGCATCTCACTGTTAATGAGAATAGATAGGTTCAATTCCTATTAAGGACTTTACTTAAATAAAAGTAACAATAAATAATAATTATCATAAACAATATATTTATTAATTTTGCTCTATAAAATTATTATTTCTTATTAAATATTATTTTATATTTTAATATATAGTTCCCCCCATCATCATAGATGATGGGGGGACAATGGAATAGTTCCGGAACCCCCCCGCCCCAATATGATATGATTAAGTGGGGGGGGGGGTAGTTCCCCCCCCTAAGGGGGGGGCACGAAGTAGAGTAGTTCCTGAATCACCCCCGTCCCCCAATAATGGGGGGCGGTGGGTAGTTCCGGCCAATGAATCATCATTTAATTAAATTAATTAAATTAATTTAGGTGAGTGGGACGATGTAATAGGATAAGGGGGGGTAATAAGTATAATAGTTAAGTAAATATAAAAATTATATATATGTAATCTATATAATATATTAAGTTATTATTATTATAATTTATAATAATGTTGGTTGGAGGGGTTATAGTTAAATTTGGTAGAACGAATGCGTTGCATGCATTTAATATGAGTTCAAGTCTCATTAACTCCAAATATATTTATATAAATTATATTAATTTAACTTAAGAAACTATAATTCAATTGGTTAGAATAGTATTTTGATAAGGTACCAATATAGGTTCGATTCCTGTTAGTTTCAATAAATAAAGGATGGTTGACTGAGTGGCTTAAGGTGTAATATTTGAGCTATTATTAGTTTTAATTAACTACGTAGGTTCAAATCCTACACCATCCGTATATTATAATTATTCAATATCATTATAATATATATATATTATTATTATATAAGTAATAATAATTAATAAATAATAAATAATAATAATCTATTATATAAATATATTTATATTTATATATATTATTATTATAATAATAGAAAAATAAAAAAATATTAAGAACATGATGTTGGTTCAGATTAAACGCTAAATAAGGACATGACACATGCGAATTAAACGTTTATTATAAATATTATAATAAATATGTAGTGTATACGTGAGTAATTTATAAGGAATTTAGAACTATAGAATAAGTTAAATGCTTAATATTATATTATATAATATATAAAGAATATAAAAATTATATTTGTCTATAGTCAAGCCTATAATGGTTTAGGTAGTAGGTTTATTAAAAGTTAAACCTAGCCTTCGATCCATAGTTAATAATTAAAGTTATAATGACCACGTTGACTTTGAAATATAGTCAATATCTAAATGATACAGCAGTGAGGAATATTGAACAATGATCGAAAGATTGATTCAGTTACTTATTAGGATGATATATAAATAATTATTTATCTTTTTAGATAAATAATATATATAATTTATATTAATAATTATATTATATATATAAATTGATTAAAAATAAAATCCTTAAATAGTGAAAATAATGATATTAACTACCATAATATAAAATTTTTTTTATGGATATAATATATTATATATTATATTTTAATAGTCCTAACCAAAATTTGTGCCAGCAGCTGCGGTAATACAATGGGGGCTAGCGTTAATCATAATGGCTTAAAGGGTCCGTAGAATTATTTATTTATTTATTTCAAATATAAATTAGAGTTAATAAATTTAATTAAAGAATTATAATAGTAAAGATGAAATAATTATAATAATTATAAGACTTATATATGTGAAAATATTAATTAAATATTAACTGACATTGATGGACGAAAGCTAGAGTAGCAATACGGATTCGATACCCGAGTAGTTCTAGCTGTAAACTATGAACACCATAATTTATTTATTATAAATAAATTATAAATGAAAATGTAAGTGTTCCGCCTGAAGAGTACGTTCGCAAGAATGAAACTCAAGACAATAGACGGTTACAGACTTAAGCAGTGGAGCATGTTATTTAATTCGATAATCCGCGACTAATCTTACCATATTTTGAATATAAAAATTAATTTTATTAATGATTATACAGGCGTTACATCGTTGTCTTCAGTTCGTGCCGCAAGGTCTTAGATTAAGTTCATTAACGAACATAACTCCATATATATAATATTTAATTATATATAATATTTATATTATTATATAAATGAAAGGAATTAAGACAAATCATGATGATCCTTATAATATGGGTAATAGACGTGCTATAATAAAATAATAATAAAGTTATATGATAATATAATCTAATTATTTTATAAATAATAGATTTTTTATAATTAATAACATAAAATATTTTAATCTTTAATATATATATATATTATATATAGTATGAATTATAATCTGAAATTCGATTATATGAAAAAAGAATTGCTAGTAATACGTAAATTAGTATGTTACGGTGAATATTCTAACTGTTTCGCACTAATCACTCATCACGCGTTGAAACATAATATTATCCTAATATATATATATAATATATTTATATTATAATAATAAATATATTACAGTTCCCCCCCAATCATCCTAGATGATTGGGGGGATAATGAAATAGTTTATATAGAAGAAATATTATGAATTAATGCGAAGTTGAAATACAGTTACCGTAGGGGAACCTGCGGTGGGCTTATAATTATCTTTAATATTCTTTTCCTCCCCCATCATCTTTTCCCTATTCTATAACTTATACATATTTTATATACAATACATATATATATACAAAATATGTATATATAAAATATATTTTCTCTCTTATTTATTTATTTATTTTCTCATCTTTTATTAGTTACCCCACCCCATCATCTATGATGATGGGGTGGGGGTATAAGGGGTGGGGGAATAACGGAGTAGTTATATTTATAAAGTAAATAATGTAGCAATCATATTATTATTATATTAGTATTAATAATATTATAGATGATAAGGGTGTAGGATATGTAAATATAATTTAAAAAGAATATAGTTTAATTGGTAAAACTATTGATTTCAAATCAATCATTAGGAGTTCAAGTCTCTTTATTCTTGTTATAATATAAGTAATGAATAATAGATTTGAAATATTTATTATATAGATTTAAAGAAATAATCATAGAATACATAAGTTATTAATAGTTATTAGGTTACTAATAAATAAATAAATATATTTATTTTAATACCTAAGGTAAACCATAAAAAATTATTTATTTAAAATAATAAATAATTATTATAAATATACTAAGTGAACTGAAACATCTAAGTAACTTAAGGATAAAAAATCAACCGAGATATTATGAGTATTGGTGAGAGAAAATAATATAGTTAATAATTTTTTTAATTATTTATAAAAATTATATATATAAGTATTATGTAATATAATTATGTAAGAATATAGGACAAACTAGTTCTAAAACTAAATACTATTAATAAACAAAATAAGTACCGAAAGGGAAAGTATGTAAGTGGTTATTTTATAAGTAATCATAGATATAAATTTTATATTAATGATGTACCTTTTGTATAATGGGTCAGCAAGTAATTAATATTAGCAAAATAAATAAATTATAAAAAAATTGATAATAAAAATATAAAAGTTAATATTAATTGACCCGAAAGCAAATGATCTTACTATGACCAGACGGTTAAACGGTCGAACAGGTTGATGTTGCAATATCATCTGATGAGTTGTGGTAAGTAGTGAAAGACAAATCTGATTTGCAGATAGCTGGTTTTCTACGAAATATATGTAAGTATAGCTTTTATAATAATAATTATTATAATTCATTCATTGAATTATAAAGAACGGTACAGCAACAAATATATTTAGGGGAACTATTGTAGTTTTATCAAAAATATTTGATCTCGAAATGTTTAATTACCCACTCTCCTATATGAATATAGGAATAGTCCCCCCCCCCTTGTGGGGGGAGACAATGGAATAGTGGGGATTATAAAAAGTCAGATTATGTGCGATAAGGTAAATAATCTAAAGGGAAACAGCCCAGATTAATATATAAGGTTCCTAATTATATAATAAGTGAAAAAAATATTAAAATATTATAATACAATCAGTTAATGGATTTGACAATAACCATTTTTTAATGAACATGTAACAATGCACTGATCTATTATATAATCTTGTATAGATTATATACATATAATATTATAAATTTTTCTTATTGAATAAGAAAATTAATAAACAATATACGGATCTTTTTATTTATTTATTAAAATTATTTAACCGAATATTTAAATATTATTATTAATAATATTTTATTTCCATTTATTTTAATTGGGTGGTATTTATAAAATAATAATAATATGGTAGTAGAACATTTAATGAAAAAGGTATATTAATTTTTAATTAATATATAAAAAAATATAAAAATATTTTTAAGTTTCATCCTTGTGGGGGTGGGACGATGGAATAGTAATTAAATAGAGAATGCTGACATGAGTAACGAAAAAAAGGTTAAACCTTTTCACCTAAAACATAAGGTTTTACTATAAAAGTACGGCCCTTAATTAAATTATATAAATATAATATAAGATAGGATAATTCTAAATTAAAAATAACATCTTTTATTTTATTTAATTATAAAAAATTATAAAAGATCAAGAAATATATTTAATTTATACCGTAATGTATACCGACTCAGGTATGTTAGTAGAGAATATTAAGGTGAATTAGATAATTAAAGGGAAGGAACTCGGCAAAAATAGCTCTAACGTTAGTCAATAAAGAGATAATTTAAAAACAAGGTTGTACAACTGTTTAATAAAAACACCGCACTTTGCATAAACGATAAGTTAACGTATAAGGTGTGAACTCTGCTCCATGCTTAACATATAAATAATATTATTTAATGATAATATTATTAAATTTAAGTAAATAGCAGCCTTATTATGAGGGTTCTAAGGTAGCGAAATTCATTGTCCAATAATTATGGTCCTGCATGAATGACGTAATGATACAACAACTGTCTCCCCTTTAAGCTAAGTGAAATTAAAATCGCAGTGAAGATGCTGTGTACCTATAGTGTGACGGAAAGACCCTATGCAGCTTTACTGTAATTAGATAGATCGAATTATTGTATATTATATTCAGAATATTAAGTAATTGATTAAATAAAAATGAGATACTTATTATAATAATATAATAATTCTAATCTTAATATAAATTATTTAATAGATATTAATTCTTAAATAAAAATATTATATATTATATATATATTTTATATATATTTATATATAATATATTAATAAGAGACAATCTCTAATTGGTAGTTTTGATGGGGCGTCATTTTCAGCAATAATATCTGAATAAGTCTATATATAAATTATAATATTATTAATATATAAAAATATATATTAGATATATTAATTATAAATAGAAATATATTTCTTAAATAAAAAAAAAAATAAGTTATATATTTTAGTAATAGATAAAATCATGTATAGTAAAATTGTCTAGAAAACAATAATAATAATATAATTCTTTATATTATATAATAAAATGTATTAAATTAATATAATGGTATAACTATGCAACAATTATAACACAAACAAGTGAAATAAGTACGTAAGTATGGCATAATGAACAAATAACACTGATTGTAATGGTTATTGATAACGAATAAAAGTTACGCTAGGGATAAATTACCTACTTGTCCCATTATATTGAAAAATATAATTATTTAATTAATTAATTAATTAAAGTAAATTGGGTGAATTGCTTAGATATCCTTATAAATTATAATGGACAATAAGCAGCGAAGCTTATAACAACTTTAATATATGTATATATATACAGTTATAAGAACGTTCAACGACTAGATGATGAGTAGAGTTAACAATAATTCATCCACGAGTGCCCAATATCAAATAAATAAATAAAAAAAATAAATTTGTTTATATTAAAATTTATTTGATAATGATATAGTCTAAACAATTTGGTAACAAATTGATAAATAAATATATAATAATATTTATATAATAATAATAAATTGAACAGGGTAATATAGCGAAAGAGTAGATATTGTAAGCTATGTTTGCCACCTCGATGTCGACTCTACCTATCCTCTTGGTTGTAAATGCTAAGAAGGGTTTGACTGTTCGTCAATTAAAAGGTAACGTGAGTTGGGTTAAATACGATGTAAATCAGTATGGTTCCTATCTACTATAGGTAATATTATCAACTTAAGTCTTATTCTTAGTACGCAAGGATCAGAATGAATTAATCCATGGTGTATCTATTGATTATTTTATAATATATATATATATTATATATATATATTATCTATATTAATTTATATTTTATATTATAATCATAGTAGATAAGCTAAATTAATAAATAATAAGTATTGAAAGCATATAAAATACGAAGTTGTCTTAAGATGAGATAATAATCTGATTATTTTATACTAAAATAATATAAATATTCAATATTAAATTGAATATATAAATAGGTTTTTTATATATATATATAAAAAAATACTAATTTATCAGTTATCTATATAATATCTAATCTATTATTCATTAATATATTATAATCTTCTATCTTCTTCGATGACCCCCCCTACCCCGGGGTGGGAGGATCTTCATAAAAAAAAATTATATATAATTTATATTATCCTTTACATATTTTTTAATAATAATTTATAATTTCTGATAGAAATTTCCCCCATCTTTTTACTTTCTTTTTACTTTCAGGGTAAGTGGATAGTTTAATCCCCCCCAGAAAAAAAATAAAATAAAATAATGGGCAGAGTAATTAAATAGTCCTAAATACTACTTTGTTGTCCCCCCCCGATAGGGGGGGGGAAAACTACCCCCCCGCCCCCACTAATCATATCATATCATATCATATCATATTGGGAGGGCGGGGTGTGGTTCAGAAACTATTCCATTGTCCCAACCCCCACCCCTACGGGGTGGGTACTATAAATAAAAATTGGTATATTTCTTTATTTATTTGTTTATATATATATATATTAATTATTTATTAATAATATTATATATTTTATTGATATTTATTTATTTTAAAATAAATAATATAGTTATATTAGCTCAATTGGTAGAGCGTTCGTTTTGTAATCGAAAGGTTTGGGGTTCAAATCCCTAA